TATATAATATAATTCAAATTTATAACACTATATATCAACACACACCATGACTAGTTGATGATGTCAATCGGGCCTAACCTGGTTTAGGGGTTTAACAGGATAACTTAGGACTCGCTGGGCATTAGGGGGTAGGGGGGTTTACCGCGCGCGAGGGGGGGGAGATCTTATAGTAGTGTGTGGAATTAAGAGTAAAGGTATGCACCTGAAATACATATCTGTGGATCTTTAGGATTATGTCATTAAGGCACACATAAACTATTCGTCAAGCAAGGAAATGGACTCCCTTGATGGGACAAGTTGGGATTGATGCATGAAATATGCCAAGTGAAAGTGATCCCAAAAAAGAAAAACCCATGCCTTTAAATGAACGCTTTGCTTGGGGAGTTTGTGCTATAAAGAGGTCCCACCAATAACTTATGCCAGGATAATTCAGGGTTGGGGGGTTAGAGGTAAAATGGCCCTGAAATAGGAACCAGATGCCAGTAATAGTGCAAGTTGTGAAACCCCCACAATTTTTGTCCCTGACCCTATCAAGGAGGCCGTACATTAAGGTATATAGGGTTGGTGGTCTCTTACTACATTAATAAGGTCTAGTTAATAGAACTGTTGGTCAGGCATAGGAATTATTGGAACATGCAATTATTTGAGGTAGGCAATTTCTTCCGTTTAATGGGAGTTCTTGTGGAACTTCAATAGGTGGCAAATGTATGTAGTGGTTATGTGACTAACTGATGTAGGAGGGTGTCATATAATTTATATGGCCGAGTTTAGTTTAATGAATTAAACCATTATGTAAAATTATGCATAATATGTACTAAAGCATAGGGTTGTGTTATGCATATTATGTACTATACCATAGTAAGTTAATGTATGTCGGAACATACTGTTAACAGAAAATAGTTTAGTTTAGAATCCTAGCTTTGGGAGTTAGGGGTGGGAGTTAAAATCTCTCTTTTCTGGCACTAGGAAGGATTTTAACCTTCGGTCTCCGGATTACAAGACCGGCGCTTTAGTGGCTAAGCTACTAGGGCAATGGAGATTGAGGAGTTTGTTTTCTAATCAGCCTGTTAGAGGGCTTAAGATTAGGAATAATGAGAAGTACAGGACGGAGGCAATTTGTCCGATGATGACGAAGGGGTGTTCAACTGGCATTCCTCCAATTCAGGTGAGGATTATTACATCTGCTACTAGGAGTCAAAATATAAATTGGGCGACGGGGCGGAAGGTGAGGCCTTGTTGTTTAGATGTGTGGAGAAGGGGTACGACTATAAGTACGAGGATGGAGAATAATAGAGCGAGGACTCCTCCTAGTTTGTTGGGGATTGAGCGTAGAATGGCATATGCAAATAGGAAGTACCATTCTGGCTTGATGTGGGGAGGGGTTACGAGGGGGTTGGCTGGGGTGAAGTTTTCTGGGTCTCCCAATAGGTTGGGGGAGAAGAGGGCCAGGGATGCTAGGGCTGTTAATAGGATGATGAATCCTAGAATGTCTTTGTAGGAGAAGTAGGGGTGGAAGGAGATTTTGTCTGCGTCAGAGTTTAGGCCTAGTGGGTTGTTCGATCCGGTTTCATGTAGGAAAAGGGCGTGTAGGAGTGTAGCTCCTACAACTGCGAATGGTAGTAAAAAGTGGAATGCAAAGAATCGTGTTAGTGTTGCGCTGTCTACAGAAAACCCACCTCAGATTCATTGTACTAATATGTCTCCTATGTAGGGTACTGCTGATAGGAGGTTTGTGATGACAGTTGCCCCTCAGAAGGATATTTGACCTCATGGTAGTACGTATCCAACGAATGCTGTTGCTATTGTAAGAAGCAGTAAGATTACCCCGATGTTTCAGGTTTCTTTGTATAGGTAGGAGCCGTAGTATAGGCCTCGGCCAATATGTAGATAGATACAGAGGAAGAAGAAGGAGGCTCCGTTGGCGTGAAGGTTGCGGATGATTCATCCGTAATTTACGTCTCGAGAGATGTGAGCTACGGATGAAAATGCGGTTGAAATGTCTGATGTATAGTGTATGGCTAGGAATAGCCCTGTTAGAATTTGTATTATTAGACAAAGTAGTAAGAGGGAACCAAAGTTTCATCATACGGAAATGTTGGAGGGGGCGGGGAGATCAATTAGTGCGTCGTTAACAATTTTAAATAAGGGGTGTGTTTTTCGGATGACCATAAGTTCTTATAGTTGAATTACAACGGTGGTTTTTCAAGTCATTAGTCCTGGTTAAAGTCCTGGTGAGAATTATGATGTATTTTCTTGATCTTCTTTTATTAAGTTTGGTGGTGGGCTTGGTGGGAGTTGCTTCTAATCCTGCGCCGTATTTTGCAGCGCTAGGGTTGGCGATGGCAGCTGGAGTAGGATGCGTGGTTTTGGTTGGGCATGGTGGGTCATTAATTGGTTTAATATTATTTTTAATTTATTTGGGGGGCATGTTAGTAGTATTTGCTTATTCGGCAGCTTTAGCCTCTGAGCCCTTTCCTGAAACATGGGGGGCGGGGTCGGTAAAAACTTATGTTTTGATATATTTGTTTGTAGTGGGGGTGGCGGGATGGTGGTTTTGAAGTGGTTATGGGGGTTGGGTTGTTGTGGATGAGTTTAAGGAATTTTTTATGGTGCGGGGGGATGTGGGGGGAGTTTCTTTGATGTATTCTGTTGGGGGTGGAATATTGGTTGTGTGCGCGTGGGTTTTGTTACTATGTCTTTTTGTAGTGTTGGAGTTAACTCGTGGTTTGAGTCGTGGAGCACTTCGAGCAGTTTAAATAGTTAGTAGAAGGGTGATGGCTAGGGCGATTGAGATTAAGTAAGAGGTTAGGTAAACTTTGATAATGTTTGTATTGGTCTTGTCAAAGAGCGAGGAGATGTAGTGGTGTGTGGGGTGTAGGCCTTTTGGTCCAATTTCTAGTCACTGTCGGTCGAATTTCGTTGCTAGTTTGCCTAGTGAAAGATTTAGTTTAGGTATCATTCGATGAATGATGGGTGGAAAGAATCCTAATATGTTGGAGAAGTTGTGTAGTAATAATGAAGGGGAAATTTTGATTTGTTTAGTGGTTGCTGTGGCTAAGGCTATTGCAATGATAAGGCCTGCGACTGTAACTAGTAATGCGGCTAATTTAAGAGAAAGGGGTATTGTTATAGTTGGGGTTTTTGAGGGTAGAAAGTTTAGGGTGAGGATTAGACCTGCGATAATACTTCCTCAGGCTAGGCGTTCGATGGGGGCGGTCAGTGTTTGGTGATTTTCGTTGATTGGGGATAGGGCTGGGAATCGAGGGGAGCCTATAGTTACAAAGAAGATTACTCGTAGGCTATATACTGCAGTAAATGATGTGGCGATTAGCGTTAGGGCCAGGGCTCAGGCGTTCAAGTGAGAGGTGTTTAGGGCTTCAATAATTGCGTCTTTTGAGAAGAATCCTGCTAGGAAAGGTATTCCTGTAAGGGCGAGGCTTCCAATGATGAGGCAGGAGGAGGTAAATGGTATAAGTTTGTGTAGACCTCCTATTTTTCGGATGTCTTGTTCATCGTTGAGGCTATGAATGATGGATCCTGAGCAAAGGAAGAGTATGGCTTTGAAGAAAGCGTGGGTGCAGATGTGTAGGAAAGCTAGTTGGGGCTGGTTAAGTCCAATAGTGACTATTATTAGGCCTAGCTGACTTGATGTTGAAAATGCTACAATTTTCTTGATGTCATTTTGGGTGAGGGCACATGTAGCAGTGAAGAGGGTTGTTAGGGCGCCCAGGCATAGACAGGTGGTTAGTGCTAGTTGATTATTCTCTATTAGGGGGTGGAGTCGGATTAGTAAGAAAATACCCGCTACTACTATAGTGCTTGAGTGTAGTAGAGCTGAGACCGGGGTTGGGCCTTCTATGGCGGAGGGGAGTCAGGGGTGTAGGCCAAATTGCGCGGATTTTCCGGTGGCAGCTAGAATAATTCCTATTAAGGGCAGGGTTATGTCAAAATTTTTAGATAGAAGGAAGATTTGGGGAATTTCTCATGAGTTAAAGTTTATTGCGATTCAGGCTATAGCTAGGATTAGGCCTACGTCTCCGACTCGATTATAAATGACTGCTTGTATGGCTGCTGTGTTGGCGTCGGCTCGGCCGTGTCATCAGCCAATAAGTAGAAAGGATATGATTCCTACTCCCTCCCAACCGATAAAGAGTTGGAATATGTTGTTGGCAGTGACTAAGGTGATTATTGCTACTAGGAATAATAATAAGTATTTAAAGAATCGGTTTAGATAGGGGTCGGAGTGCATATATCATGATGCAAATTCTAGAATTGACCATGTTACGTACAGGGCTACTGGAGTGAAGATTAGTGAGTAGTGGTCAAATTTAAAGCTGACATTAATGTCGAAACTTGAAATGTTTATTCAGTTTCATGTGGTAATAATAGTTTCTGTTCCTTGGTCTAAGAAGATAATTAAAGGAATAATATTGATAAAGAATGCGGTACTTACTGCTGTTTTGGCGTATTTAAGAGCTCAGTCTTGTTTTAGGGGCTGGGGGCTAAGTGTTATGATAAGGGGTCAAATGAGTGTTGTTAAGGTTAGTAGTAGAGTAGTAGTTATAATAGTATTCACCATAGCTGCTACTTGGAGTTGCACCAAGAGTTTTTGGTTCCTAAGACCAACGGATGAACTATTATCCTTTAGAAGCGTTTGAATGAGCCATGGAATTTAACCATGGTGATAGGGATTAGCAGTCCTTATTGCCTCTGGCCTCTTTCGGTGGATAAGAGGAATTTAACCTCTATTTTTAGAACCACAATCTAATGTTTTGTGTTAAACTATATCTACAATATCATCAGCCTCATATAACTTCTGGCTTTGTGATAAGGAGGATGACAGGGAGTAGGTGGAGTGTTATTAATAAATGCTCTCGTGTGTGAAAGGGTTGTAAGTTAGTAATATGTTGGGGGAGGGGGCCTCGTTGTGTTATTAAGAATAGATATAAGGAGTAGGCTGCGGTGATAAGGGTTCCTGCTCCTGTTAGGATAAGGGTTCAAGGGGACCAGTTGAATATTGTTGTGATAATTATTAGTTCTCCTATTAGGTTGGGGAGAGGGGGTAGTGCTAGGTTTGCTAGGTTAGCGATGAATCATCAGGTGGCTGTTAGTGGGAAGATGATTTGGAGCCCTCGGGCTAGTACTATTGTTCGGCTGTGGGTTCGTTCGTAGGTAGTGTTGGCCAAGCAGAATAAGGCAGAGGATACCAGGCCATGGGCGATTATTAATACTAAAGCTCCGGTAAAACCTCATGGTGTTTGAATTAGAATCCCTCCTGCTACTAGGCCTATGTGACTTACAGATGAATAGGCGATTAGTGACTTTAGGTCCGTTTGTCGTAAACAAATGGAGCCTGTTATGATCACGCCTCATAGGGCTAAGGCAATAAGGGGATAGACTAGGTCTTTTGATAGAGGATCTAGGATAATTATTATTCGTATTATGCCGTAGCCTCCTAGTTTTAGTAGAATTGCTGCTAGGACTATTGAGCCTGCTACAGGGGCTTCTACATGGGCTTTTGGTAATCATAAATGGATGCCATATAATGGTATTTTTACTAGGAATGCGATTAGGCAGCCAGCTCATCAGATTTTATCTCCTCAGGTATGAAGATTTAGGGGCTGTGAATACTGAATGGTGGTTATTGAGAGGGTTCCTACATCAGTGTGTAGTAATAGGAGGGCAACTAGTAGGGGAAGGGAGCCAGTTAGGGTATAGAATAGAAAATAAGTTCCTGCACTTAATCGTTCGGCTTGATTACCTCATCGAGTAATAATGATTAGTGTTGGGATTAGGGTTGCTTCGAATATAACGTAAAATATAAGGATTTCGGTGGCTCCGAATGCTATAATTAAGAATGTTTGTAGGGAGGTTAATAGGGTAATGTAGGTTCGTTGGCGGTTAATGGGTTCTGTTTTGATGTGGTTTTGGCTGGCTAGGATTATAAGAGGGAGTAATCAGCAGGTGAGGACTAGTAGTGGTGTTGATAGGGGGTCTGTGCCTATGTAATGGTTAGAAGAGGCTCAGCCCGTTTCTAAAGGGTATTTCAATCAAGTAAGGCTAATTAGGGCAATAATAAAACTTTGGAAGGTTGTTGTGGTTCATAATCATTTTGGGGAAGTTATTCAGATCGTGGGAAACAGTATGATTGTAGGAATTAAGATTTTTAACATTGTAGGAGGTTTAGGGCTTGTAGGCGGTCTGTTCCGTGGGTTCGGGCTGTAGCAACCAGTAATGCTAGGCCTGCGCTAGCTTCGCAGGCTGAAAAGGCTAATAATAGAATAGGCGCGGCGGAGAAGGCAGTAGCTTCTAGTTGCAGTATTCAAAGGGCCAGGGCTAGGAATAAGGATAATATTATGCCTTCTAAACATAGTAGTGCTGATATTAAGTGATTGCGGTGGAATGCTAGGCCTGTTAGTCCGAGGGTAAATGCTGAGGTAAAGGTAAAGTATACGGGTGTCATAAGGGAATCACGGACTTTAACCGTGGTTTTCTGAGCCGAAATCAGAGGTCTTATTTTTGGACTAATTCCCTATTCAGCTCATTCTAGGCCTCCTTGAATTCATTCATAAATTAGACCTAATGTGAGTAGAATCAGGACAGTTGCGGCTCATAGTAGGGTGTAGGAGGGGTCTGGTAGTTGATTTCCCCAGGGCAGAGGTAACAGGAGAGCGATTTCTAGATCAAACAGCAGAAATAGGATAGCGATTAGGAAGAAGCGTAGGGAAAAGGGCAGGCGTGCTGATCCAAGGGGGTCAAAGCCGCATTCGTAGGGAGATAGTTTTTCTGTGTCGGGGTTTATTTGAGGTAATCAGAATGACACTAGGGCTAGGATAGTGGAAAGGGCTGTGGAGATAGCTATTATAACTATAATTAGATTCATTATCTTTCCTTGGATTTTAACCAAGACTAGGTGGTTGGAAGTCACTCGTACTAACTTTGAATACTAGAAAGATATGAGCCTCATCAGTAAATAGAGACATATAGGAATAATCATACAACATCTACGAAGTGTCAATATCAAGCAGCTGCTTCGAATCCAAAGTGGTGTTCTGATGTAAAGTGGTATTGGATTTGTCGTAGAAGGCCGACGGCCAGGAAAGTTGAGCCAATGATGACATGGAGTCCGTGGAAGCCTGTTGCTACGAAGAATGTTGAGCCATATACTCCATCTGCGATAGTGAAAGGGGCTTCATAGTATTCCATGGCTTGGAGGGCAGTGAAGTATAGGCCTAATAGAATTGTGAGGGCGAGGGACTGGATAGCTTGTTTACGTTCTCCTTCTATTAGGCTGTGGTGGGCCCATGTGACAGTTACGCCTGATGCTAGGAGAACGGCGGTGTTAAGGAGTGGGACTTCAAAGGGGTCTAAAGTTGTAATTCCAGTGGGAGGTCAGCATCCTCCAAGTTCTGGTGTAGGGGCGAGGCTGGAATGGTAAAATGCTCAGAAAAATCCTAGGAAGAAGAAAACTTCTGATGTAATGAAAAGAATTATACCGTATCGTAAGCCTTTTTGTACGGGGAGTGTGTGGTGGCCTTGAAAGGTGCCTTCTCGTACAATGTCTCGTCATCATTGATACATAGTGAGGAGCAATAGTACTAGGCCTAGCGTTATTAAGGTTGTTGAGTGGAAATGGAATCAGATTGCCAAACCTGATGTTATTAGGAGAGCAGCTACTGCGCCGGTTAGGGGCCATGGGCTAGGATCTACCATATGATATGCATGTGCTTGGTGGGCCATTAGACGTTTTCTTGTAGGTACAGGCTTAATAAGAGGACAAAGACATAAGCTTGGATTACGGCTACTGCTACTTCTAGGAGTGTTAATAATACTAGAAGAATAGCGGTTAGTGTGGCCACTGTAGTCATTATAGGCATTAGTGTAATTGTGGCGGTTGAGATTAGTTGAATTAACAAGTGTCCAGCTGTAAGATTAGCTGTTAGTCGTACTCCTAGTGCTAAAGGTCGGATAAATAAACTAATTGTTTCGATAATGATTAGGACTGGGATTAGTGGAACGGGGGTTCCCTCTGGTAGGAGGTGACCTAGTGCTGCTGTTGGCTGGTTTCGGAGCCCAATGATTACGGTTGCTAGTCAAAGTGGAACGGCTAATCCCATGTTTAAGGATAACTGTGTTGTTGGTGTGAAAGTGTAGGGTAACAAGCCTAGGACGTTAAGTGTTAAAATGAAAATTATTAGGGAGGCTAGAATTATAGCTCATTTGTGACCTGCTTGGTTGATGGGCAGTAGTAGCTGTTGCGTAAATGTTTTAATGAATCAGTTTTGTAGGGAAACTAAGCGGTTGCTTTGATAACGACTAGTGGGGGCGGGCACTAGAATTCAAGGCAGGGTAAGTGCAATAGCAATTAGGGGGATTCCCAAGTGTGTGGGGCTTATAAATTGGTCGAATAGGTTTAGTGCCATGGTCAGTTTCAGGTGTCTGATTTAAGGGTTTCGGCGCTTAGCGCTGTGACTTCATTTGTAAATGTATGGCTTAGTACTTTGTGGGGGATTACTGTTAGAAAAATTAGTCATGAGAACACAAGGATTGCAAATCATGGGGCGGGGTTTAATTGTGGCATGTCACTAGGGGTGGTTGGGGGGCACCAATCTTTAGCTTAAAAGGCTAACGCTAAACCCTATTTAGCTTCCTAGTGAGGCGTCTTCAAGCATAAGGGAGGATCAATTTTCAAAATGTTCTAGAGGAACGGCTTCTACAACGATAGGTATAAAGCTGTGATTAGCCCCGCAAATCTCGGAACATTGCCCGTAGAATACTCCTGGGCGGGAGGTAATAAATGATGTTTGGTTTAGTCGTCCTGGTACAGCGTCTATTTTAATTCCTAATGCGGGAACAGCCCAGGAGTGTAGTACATCTTCAGCTGATACTAGGACTCGAATTGGAGATTCTATGGGGATTACTATTCGATGGTCGGTTTCAAGTAGCCGGAATTGGCCTGGGATTAGATCTTGTGTTGGGATTATGTATGAATCAAAGGCTAGATTTTCATAATCTGTATACTCATAGCTTCAGTATCATTGATGTCCTATAGCTTTTACGGTTAGGTGGGGGTCATTTACTTCATCTATTAGATAGAGAATTCGAAGGGATGGAAGAGCAATTAGAATGAGGATTACAGCTGGTAGAACTGTTCAGACGATTTCAATTTCTTGAGAATCTAAAATATATTTGTTGGTAAGTTTGGTGGTAACTATTACAACAATAATATATAGTACTAGGGTGCTAATTAGGAAAACGATTATTAAGGCATGGTCGTGGAAGTGGAGAAGTTCTTCTATTACAGGGGAGGCCGCGTCTTGGAATCCTAATTGTGAGGGATGTGCCATTAAGCTGTTAAGCTTAAGATACGCAGGATTTTAACCTACAATTTTGCCTTGACAAGGCAGTGTAATATTCTTTTTTACTAGTATCTTATGGAAGAAAGTGACAGAGCGGTTATGTGACTGGCTTGAAACTAGTTTATGGGGGTTCGATTCCTTCCTTTCTCGTTAATTTGTTCGTACCTGTACGAATGCTGGTTCTTCAAATGTGTGGTAAGGTGGAGGACATCCGTGCAATCACTCTACGTTTGTGGAGGTAAGTTCGACGGAGAGTACTTCTCGTTTAGCAGTGAAGGCTTCTCATAGAATATAGAGGAATATTACGACTGCTACTAGAGAAATTAGGGAGCCAACAGAGGAAATAATGTTTCATAGTGAGTAGGCGTCTGGGTAATCCGAGTATCGTCGTGGCATACCAGCTAGGCCTAGGAAGTGCTGGGGGAAGAAGGTGAGGTTAACTCCTACAAATATTGTTCCGAAGTGGATTTTTGTTCAGGTGTCGTGCATTGTATAGCCTGTAAACAAGGGGAATCAGTGTACGAAGGCTCCTATAATAGCAAATACAGCTCCTATTGATAAGACGTAATGAAAGTGGGCTACTACATAATATGTGTCATGAAGTACGATGTCAAGGGATGAGTTGGCTAGCACGATTCCTGTGAGGCCTCCTACAGTAAATAGGAAGATAAAACCGAGTGCCCATAGTATAGGGGTTTCTCATTTGATCGACCCTCCATGTAAGGTAGCAAGTCAGCTGAATACTTTCACGCCTGTTGGGATTGCAATAATTATTGTTGCAGATGTAAAATATGCTCGAGTGTCTACGTCTATCCCTACTGTAAACATATGATGGGCTCATACGATGAAGCCTAATAAACCGATGGCTATTATGGCTCATACTATTCCTATATATCCAAAGGGCTCTTTTTTCCCGGAGTAGTAGGCTACGATGTGGGAAATTATTCCAAATCCTGGAAGAATTAAAATGTACACTTCTGGATGCCCAAAGAATCAGAATAAATGTTGGTAAAGGATGGGGTCCCCCCCTCCGGCAGGATCAAAGAAGGTGGTATTAAGGTTGCGGTCTGTTAGTAACATTGTGATACCGGCAGCTAAGACTGGCAGAGATAGTAATAGGAGTACGGCTGTAATTAGTACGGCCCAAACAAATAGGGGGGTTTGGTATTGGGAGATAGCAGGGGGTTTTATGTTGATAATGGTTGTAATAAAGTTAATTGCTCCTAGGATGGAGGATGCACCTGCGAGATGCAGGGAGAAGATAGTTAAGTCTACAGAGGCCCCCGCGTGTGCAAGGTTTCCAGCAAGTGGGGGGTAAACAGTTCATCCCGTGCCTGCTCCGGCTTCAACCCCAGAAGAAGCTAATAGTAGCAAGAAGGAGGGGGGAAGTAATCAGAAGCTTATGTTGTTTATTCGTGGGAATGCCATATCTGGCGCTCCAATTATTAGTGGTACAAGTCAGTTACCGAAGCCCCCGATTATGATTGGTATTACTATAAAGAAAATTATGATGAAGGCATGAGCAGTAACAATGACGTTATAAATTTGGTCATCCCCTAGAAGGGCTCCGGGTTGGGCTAACTCAGCCCGAATTAGCAGGCTAAGGGCTGTACCAACTATCCCGGCTCAAGCACCAAATACTAAGTAGAGGGTGCCAATGTCTTTATGATTAGTTGAGAAGAATCAGCGTGTGATTGTCACAGGTAGGATGGCCGAGGGTTTAGGCGGTGGATTGTAGCTCCATGCACAAAGGTTTAAGTCCTTTTCCTATCAAGTCTTGTGGTGTATTACACATCGGATTGCAAATCCGAAGATGCAGGCTAATTGCCTGCCGGGGCTTTCCCCGCCTTTTTTGAAAGGAGGCGGGGGAAGTAGATGAATGCTCGCTGGCTTGAGCGTCTAGCTGTTAACTAGGAGTTTGTAGGATCGAGGCCTTCTCATCTAGTAAGGCTTTAGCTTAATTAAAGTGTCTGAGTTGCATTCAGAAGATGTGGGATAGAGTCCCGCAAGTCTTAGACAGGGACTAGGAGATTTTAACTCCTACTTAAAGCTTTGAAGGCTTTTGGTCTGACATTATCCTAAGTCTCTAGTTGATTAGTGTTTGGGCAAGGGGGGTTAATGGGAGTAGTATGAGGGTTAGGGTTATTGTAATAACCAATAAGTTTTTGGTTTGTGTGTTTTGTAGGCGTCAGGGGGTTAGGGCGTTGTTTGTATTGGGGGCTATTGTGAGGGTCATAGAGTAGCATAGTCGTAGGTAGAAATATAGGCTTAATAGTGCACTGAGTGCTATTATTGTTGCGGTTAAGGGAAGGCCTTGTGTAGTAAGTTCTTGTAAAATTAGTCATTTTGGTATGAAACCTGTTAGAGGGGGTAGGCCGCCTAATGACAATAGGGCAAGGGCGGCAGTTGCGGTTAGAATGGGGGCTTTAGCTCAGTTTGTTGCTAGTGTGTTAATTTTTGTGGCACTTATTAATTTGAATGTTAAAAAGGTTGCTATTGTTATGATAATGTATAAGCATAGTGTTAGAATGGTTAGTTGTGGTTTGAGTTGTACGATTACAGTTATTCATCCAAGGTGGGCGATTGATGAATAGGCTAGGATTTTTCGTAGTTGGGTTTGGTTTAGGCCTCCTCATCCACCAATAAACACTGATAGTAGTCCTAGGACTGTTAGTAGTTGAGGGTGGGTGAAGGGTGCTATTTGGATGATTAGGGCGAAGGGGGCTAGTTTTTGTCAAGTGGCTATGATAAGTCCTGTTGTGAGGTCTAGTCCTTGTATGACAGGGGGCATTCAGAAGTGTATTGGGGCCAGGCCTACTTTTAGTGCCAGGGCTATTGTGACGAGTGTGGTTGCGATTGGGTGGGTTAAGCAATTGATGTTTCATTCTCCTGTTGCTCAGGCATTGATAGTGCTGGCAAATAGGATGGTTGCTGCTGCAGCTGCTTGTGCTAGGAAATATTTGGTGGTTGCTTCTACTGCTCGTGGGTGGTGATGTTGGGCTATTAGTGGTAAGATTGCTAGTGTATTGATTTCAAGTCCTATTCAGGCCAATAGTCAGTGGGAGCTTATGAATGTTAGGGCTGTGCCTAGGCCGAGGCTGGATAGTAAAATTATAATAATGTATGGACTCATTGGTAAGAGAAGGATTTTAACCTACATTTTTGGGGTATGGGCCCAAAAGCTTAATTTAGCTGATCTTACTAGGAAGTGGTGTAATGGAAACACTTGGGGTTTTGATCTCCATAATATGGGTTCGAGTCCCTTCTTTCTAAGGAGCCGGGGGGATTTTAACCTCCATAAGTCACTCTATCAAAGTGGTCCTTGGGCATTCGGGCACAGCTCCTTGGGTTATAATTGGGGTGGTAAGCCTGTTAGTGCGATGGGCAGGGCAATGTGTCATAGAATTAGGGCTAGTGTTAGGGGTAGGAAGTTTTTTCACACGAGGTGTATCAGTTGGTCATATCGGAATCGTGGGTAGGATGCACGAACCCATAAAAATAGCATGGAGAGTAGGGCGGCTTTTGTTATAATGTTGATTGAGGTGATTTCGGGTATGATAATGTTGTGGGTTGCGCCTAGAAATAGGATGGTTGAGAGGGTGTTTATTAGCAAGATATTAGCATATTCGGCGAGGAAGAAGAGGGCAAATGGTCCTCCGGCATATTCTACGTTGAAGCCAGAGACGAGTTCTGATTCTCCTTCTGTAAGATCAAAAGGGGCTCGATTTGTTTCTGCTAAAGTGGAAATGTATCATATGGCAGCTAGGGGTCAGGCTGGAATAAGCAGCCATACTGCTTCTTGTGTTGTGTTAAATATTTGGAGGGTAAAGCCTCCTGTGAAGATGATGATTGATAATAGAATTAGTCCGAGACTGACTTCATAGGAGATAGTTTGGGCGACTGCCCGTAGGGCTCCGATTAAGGCGTATTTTGAATTAGAGGCTCAGCCTGAGCCTAGGATGGAGTAGACTGCTAAGCTGGAAAGGGCTAAGATAAATAATATGCCTAGGTTTAGGTCTGTTATGGAGTGTGGCATGGGCATAGGTGCTCATAGGGTTAGGGCCAGGGTAAGGGCTAGTATGGGGGTGGCGAGGAAGAGAAAGGGAGAAGATGTTGAGGGGCGTACGGGTTCTTTAATGAATAGTTTTACCCCGTCCGCGATCGGTTGTAATAGTCCATAGGGCCCTACTACGTTAGGACCTTTACGGAGTTGCATATATCCTAGTACTTTACGTTCAACTAGGGTTAGGAAGGCGACTGCTAATAGTACGGGCACGATGTAGGCTAGGGGGTTAACTAGGTATGTAATTAGAAGTGTTATCATAATTAAGAGGAGGACTTGAACCTCCGAGGGAAAGGGCTTAGGCCTTTTGCAATTACCGGGCTCTGCCATCTTAATAATCTTATCTTGATTTTAGGGTTATGCCCTCTCATTATTTAATTTAGTTGGTTGCATTAAATAGTGGTGGGGCGTATTAATAATAGGGGCCCCCTTTTTCCGGTCCTTTCGTACTAGGAAAAGTGGCATTACAGATAGAAACTGACCTGGATTGCTCCGGTCTGAACTCAGATCACGTAGGACTTTAATCGTTGAACAAACGAACCCTTAATAGCGGCTGCACCATTAGGATGTCCTGATCCAACATCGAGGTCGTAAACCCCCTTGTCGATATGGACTCTTAAAGGGGATTGCGCTGTTATCCCTAGGGTAACTTGGTCCGTTGATCGGCGTAGTGCCGGATCTTTATGGTCAGAAGTTCTGTGACTTAGAGATGTCTCTCTTAGTTTTAGGATGTTATCCCGGTCCGCGTGGGAGCTTTGTTTTCTCCCGCGGTCGCCCCAACCGAAGACAGGGATCAGTTGCTATTTAGTTTAATCTTATTTTGGATTCTTGACATAGTTGATCTTAAGTCTTAAGCTCCAAAGGGTCTTCTCGTCTTGTAGTTTTATGTCCGCTTCTGCACGGGCAGATCAATTTCATTGACTTGAAAGGGGAGACAGTTAAGCCCTCGTTCCACCATTCATACAGGTCTTCATTTAAAAGACAAGTGATTGCGCTACCTTCGCACGGTCAAAATACCGCGGCCGTTTAACTTGTCACTGGGCAGGTAAGACCTCCTATACGTTGATTTTTGCAGGAGGCGATGTTTTTGGTAAACAGGCGAGGCTTGTAAGTGTTTGCCGAGTTCCTTCCTTTTCTTTTAGTCTTTCCTATATAGGCCTTCCGGTGTGGGTTTAACGATTACTTTATGTGAGGTTTTCTTGGTGTTTTAGGTGTTCACATTTCCCTCTTTGGTTGGGTTCGGTAATTACTAGTGGTTGGTCCGATCTAGTGTACACGTAGGCTAGGAGAAAGGGATTCTTTCTTATTACTCATTTTAGCAGTATTTCTTCCATGTAGGCATGGAGTGGCCTAATAAGGTTAGGGGTTTTAGATAATGTATTTGGATAATGGATTTTTATTCCGCCAGAGCTTTAACGCTTTCTGTCTGGATGGCTGCTTTTAGGCCCACTAGAGCGGTTTTATCTTATTTAATGTAATCTTTAACCTCCTGGTGAGGTTGTGTCCTTTTTCAAAGGGGCTGTACCCCCTTTGACTAACTCTCACATGTTTCTCTGTCTCGTGTATTTTAAGTTTATTTTTGAGCTAAGGAGTGTGAGGCTGAACTTCTATTCATTTTTTAGGCAACCAGCTATAACTAGGTTCGGTAGGTTTGTCACCTCTACCCGGAAATCTTCCCACTCTTTTGCCACAGAGACGGGTTGGCCCTAATTGATAGGCTGTTTCGGGGTAGCTCACGTAGTTTCGGGGTTTTGAACTAAAGTACGCTTTGCTCAGAAGGGCTAGCTAAATCATGATGCAAAAGGTACGAGGTTTAGTCTCTGCTTTGTGAGGCTTTAATGATTTGTTTCATTTCTCTTTCAGCGTTCCCTTGCGGTACTTTTTCTATAGCTTGGGTGTGCCTTTTCTGTCTCACATACTTGGGCGGTAAAATGTTTTAATTTGAGGTTTTTGGGTCTTGTAAAGATTTTTAATGTTGATGAATAATTTTTGGTATTTAAGCTAGCTGTTTAGCTCAGGGCGATCCAACTTGCATGGATGTCTTCTCGGTGTAAGGGAGATGCTTAACTGTCTCAGCCACGTCCTGATTGTTCCAAGTGCACCTTCCGGTACACTTACCATGTTACGACTTGCCTCCCCGTGTAGTTATGTGTTTTATTATATATTGGGTAATTATAAATGTGGGGAGAGTGACGGGCGGTGTGTGCGCGTCTCAGAGCCTAATTCAAAAGGACACTCTGTTTGTTTTTTACTGCTAAATCCACCTTCAGACATTTATTTCAATATGTCGTTCGTAATATTCTATGTGTATAGAAAATGTAGCCCATTTCTTCCCACTTCGTACGCTACACCTCGACCTGACGTTTTTGGGCGGGCCCATTTTGCTTACTATTAAACCTTCACAGGGTAAGCTGACGACGGCGGTATATAGGCGGGGAAAACAAGAAGTGGTGAGGTTTAACGGGGGTTATCGGTTCTAGAACAGGCTCCTCTAGGTGGGTCTGAGACACCGCCAAGTCCTTTGGGTTTTAAGCTATGCTCGTAGTACCCAGGCGGATGTTTGTGTAAGGGGACATCTAGGTTTATAGCTAAGCATAGTGGGGTATCTAATCCCAGTTTGTTTCTTAGCTTTCGTGGGGTCAGGTAATAATGTTTAAAGCTACTTTCGTGTTTGGGTTTCGTGCTCTCGGGATGCGTATGACAGCTTAGAGGGTCTTTAGCTTTATTAGTTGTTTTCCTTAACCACCCTTTACGCCGTGTTTATCAACTAGGGTCTTTCGTATAACCGCGGTGGCTGGCACGAATTTTACCGGCCCTTTTAACTCTAACTAAGTCAAGTTTGCACTTATGGCTTAATATTTATTACTGCTGAAATCCCTTGGGGGTGTGGCTTAGCAAGGCGTCTTGGGCAGGAGTTAATTGTGCCTGATGCCTGCTCCTCGTTCTCGGGCAGAGGATTGAGGGCATTCTCACAGGGATGCGGATACTTGCATGTATAAATGAGTAAGCTAGCCACGTCTTGGGCAGGAGTTAATTGTGCCTGATGCCTGCTCCTCGTTCTCGGGCAGAGGATTGAGGGCATTCTCACAGGGATGCGGATACTTGCATGTATAAATTGAGTTAAAGCTGATAGTAAAGTCAGGACCAAGCCTTTGTGCCCGTGGAATCTTTCTAGGATTCATCTTAACATCTTCAGTGTTATGCTTTGATTTAAGCTACACTAGC